TTACTTGTAAGTTTTACCGGGTACGCCTTATATACCGCTTTTGGGCAACCTTCTCAACAACTAAGAGATCCATTCGAAGAACACGGGGACTAGTTGAAGTAATGAGCCTCCCAATCTTGGGAGGCTCATTACTTCAATTGAGATAATGAAAAATCATTTCATCTTTTTAGTTGGAACTTTACTTTTTAGTTGGAACTTTCGGTGGTTCTCGAAAAAAGATAGCGAAAAAAATTATCCCTAGAGTCGAGACTAAAAGGAATGTATAAACCAATGCTTCCATAGATTCGATCGTGGTTTACAATTATAACTTCCCTACCTGTTTGTTTTTTATTTTTTTTTTGGGGGGGGATCGTCTCGAAAGAGCAAGAGTCAAAAAAGCGTTGATTCAAATCCATTTCGGTAGTCTATATAAAAGCCCCCCAAAAAAATAGAGGGGAAAGATACCAAAGCGGTCTTGTATCAGACTGCCTGTCTTCTTGTAGTTGGATCCCCAAGTTTTTGGAATGCTCCAAACTCGACTTGAGCATCCAAATCTGGGTCAATACCAGCAAAAACATCTCTGAACAAGGTTCTAGCACCATGCCAAATGTGTCCGAAGAAGAAAAGCAAAGCAAACGAAGCATGCCCAAAAGTAAACCAACCCCTTGGACTGCTACGAAAAACACCATCGGATTTCAAAGTCGCACGATCTAATTCAAAAATTTCACCCAATTGAGCGCGTCTAGCATATTTTTTCACAGTAGCAGGATCGCTATAACTGACTCCATTAAGTTCGCCGCCATAGAACTCAACGGTTACACCTACTTGTTCAACACTATACTTCGATTCCGCCCTTCTAAAAGGAACATCAGCTCTAACAATTCCGTCGCCGTCTACTAAAACGACTGGAAATGTTTCAAAAAAAGTAGGCATACGACGTACAAAAAGCTCACGCCCTTCTTTATCTCTAAAGATAGGGTGTCCTAACCACCCAACCGCTATTCCATCTCCGTTATCCATTGAGCCTGCCCTGAATAATCCCCCTTTTGCCGGATTATTGCCGATATAATCATAAAAAGCTAATTTTTCAGGAATTTTGGACCAGGCTTCTGAAAAACTTTGATTTTCTGCTAGCCCGGCGCTAACTCTTCGATATATCTCTTGCTGGAAGTAACCCTGATCCCATTGATAACGAGTGGGACCAAATAATTCAATGGGGGTAGTTGCTGAACCATACCACATAGTTCCAGCAACAACAAAAGCTGCAAAAAAAACAGCCGCGATACTACTGGAGAGTACGGTTTCAATATTTCCCATACGCAATCCTTTGTATAGACGTTGTGGCGGTCGGACGCTAAGATGGAATAGACCTGCTAATATGCCCAACGTACCTGCTGCAATATGATGAGAAGCTATTCCTCCCGGAACAAAAGGATCAAAACCTTCCACGCCCCACGACGGATTTACAGGTTGTACTTTTCCCGTTAGTCCATAAGGATCGGACACCCATATTCCAGGACCGTACAAGCCTGTTACATGAAATGCACCAAAACCAAAGCAAGCCACCCCGGAGAGAAATAAATGAATTCCAAAGATCTTGGGCAAATCCAAAGAAGGTTTTCCTGTCCGTTCATCACAAAATATTTCTAGATCCCAATAGACCCAATGCCAGATAGCTGCCAAAAAGCATAACCCAGAAAACACAATATGTGCCCCAGCTACACCTTCGTAACTCCAAATACCCGGATTGGTTAGAGTCCCTCCTGTGATACTCCAACCTCCCCACGAATTGGTTATTCCTAAACGAGTCATGAAGGGTATAACGAACATACCCTGTCTCCACATTGGATCAAGAACAGGGTCAGAAGGATCAAAAACTGCTAATTCATACAGAGCCATCGAGCCCGCCCAACCAGCAACCAGAGCTGTATGCATTATATGAACGGAAAGCAACCGGCCGGGATCATTCAATACAACGGTATGAACACGATACCAAGGCAAACCCATGGAAAATACCCCTTTATCAAAGAAAAATAGACACTACGTAACTTTATTGCATTGGAAAAGACTATACTATGACTATCCTATGGACCTCCCTTGTTCAGTGGATTATTTCCTAACAAGGGTTAGGTTACTATTTATTCTATTCTGTTCGTAATAATGGAATAATTCTGTTCGTAGGAACAAAGAGAAGCAGATTTATTCTATACTCGATAAGTACCAATACGCAATGGGGGGTTGATGCCATTTTCTATGAGTAAATGCGTCCATCCTTATTTATCATTAGAAGGCTCTATTCGTAAAAATTTTCCTTTATTTATTTTGTCTTTCTTTCTGAATTTTTCTAATCTATGGATAAAATAAATATGATAAAGCCACTATTATAAAGACAATAAAACCATATTGTTACGTTTCCACATCAAAGTGAAATATAGTATTTTAGTTCTTTTTTTTTTCAATTTATGCCTATTGGTGTTCCAAAAGTACCTTTCCGAAGTCCTGGAGAGGATGATGCAGCTTGGGTTGACGTATAGTGCGACTTGTCAGATATATTGGGTCATATGGGATTTCCCCGTTATCTCCCCCGATCGAGATATCCTCTGTTTCGCCCAAGAAAGAGAAATTGAATCATCCAAAAATTGGAGCGTGAAGTGCAATTAGATGCATTGTTTGGGGGGATTCGTAGTACTATTATCAATTAGAATAATTTATGGTTGGCTTTGGTTGGACTAAGAAAATGAAGTATCCAGGCTCCGTTTAGAAAAAACCCAATTAGGAATATATCTATAATTACTAGATGTATCATCAATTATTCCTGTTTGTTATTTTTAAAGTCATAACAAAAAGAAATGGTGATGGGAAGATTTGTCCTATATGTGCAAATCAAAATCGGGCGGATCTTTACCCGGAGTAGAGCATAAACCTAAAAAGATGAAAGAGACCCATTCAGGAACAAGAAAATACCATCGTGATTTGGATTGAATCTCGATGAAACAATACATCAATGAGAAGTTAATTCGATAAGTTTATTGACTTTTTTCTATTATAAGGAAGAAAGAAAAGAAGTCAAAATTCGTCTTTATTGAAAAATCGAAGAAAAAGCCCTTTCATTAGAAGTTAGAAAAAACCTGCTATGAAAAAGAGTAGGAAAAAGGAAAGAGGACTGGAATCTCTACATTGATTCTTTTTTTCGCAATTTTTTTTTGAACCGTATGCATCAAAAGGTGCATGTACGGTTCCTAAGGGATACAATTTGACCCTAATCAACCGACTTTATCGAGAAAGATTACTTTTTTTAGGCCAAGAAGTTAATAGCGAGATCTCGAATCAACTTATCGGTCTTATGGTATATCTCAGTATCGAGGATGATACCAAAGATCTGTATTTATTTTTAAACACTCCTGGCGGATGGGTACTGCCTGGAGTAGCTATTTACGATACTATGCAATTTGTGCGACCAGAGGTCCATACAATATGCATGGGATTAGCCGCGTCAATGGGATCTTTTATCCTGATTGGAGGAGCAATTACCAAACGTCTAGCATTCCCTCACGCTTGGCGCCAATGAGGTTTTTTTATTTGAGAGAAAAAAGAAAACTATGCCTTCGCCATATGAATATTAAGTAATAATAGCATGGCACTTCGAATTCGATATGAAAAATTTTTGTTTTGTATGGTTTTTTTAAAGATTAGATTATGTATCGAGAGAGTAGTATGAGATAAAAGGTATTCCCGATTTTCTCTTATCTATCGGGAGTCCAGTTTAGCGTCACAAACTTTTTTGTTTTCACACCGAAGGGCTCTTAACAATATTTATGTTATAAAAAAAAGAGTGCGAAAAAAACAAGACTTTTCCTTTTTTATTTGGATCAAAAAGAAACTTTGGGATTGCTGAATCAAAGAAAAAAAAAAAGAATCCATTTGAAAATAGAAAGCAACGGAGCCATCATAGTATTTTTTAACTCCTCCGAAAGGAAGGGTGGCAATTTGATCATTTACCCAGCTGCTGGTCTATTTTTATCTTTCTTGAATGGAAAGGTAAGGGTCAATTTTATTGTAGAGCCGTATGCAATGCACAAAAGATGATGCCCGTACGGTTGTTCAATTCTATCTTTTTTCCTATTATTCTTTATCTTTCATTTCTGTTCCTTTCATCACACCAGATAGAGAACCCTTCTATCATCAGGGTAATGATCCATCAACCTGCGAGTTCTTTTTATGAGGCGCAAACGGGAGAATTTGTCCTGGAAGCGGAAGAACTGCTGAAACTACGCGAAACCATCACAAGGGTTTATGTACAAAGGACGGGCAAACCATTATGGATTGTATCTGAAGACATGGAAAGAGACGTTTTTATGTCAGCAACAGAAGCTCAAGCTTATGGAATTGTTGATCTTGTAGCAGTTGGATGAAAAAAAAAATGGATTTTGTGTAAATCCGTGATTTGAGATTTTATGTCCGCATTTACTATTCTATTAACTATTAAATAGAAAAATTTTATAACCATCCGGTTAGGATCAATCTAAACCAGCCCATTATGTATATGATTCAACATGCCAACTATTAAACAACTTATTAGAAATACAAGACAGCCAATTCGAAATGTCACGAAATCCCCCGCTCTTCGGGGATGTCCTCAGCGTCGAGGAACATGTACTAGGGTGTATGTGCGACTCGTTTAGATCATCAGCTGGCACAAAAAAAGCAATAAAACCTCTTTCCAGTATGAATGATCAGTACCAGTAAATAGGATAGAATGGAAGAAGGAACTCCATTCACTATCTAAAAAGAAGCAAATCGATCCCTCTATTGTGTATAAAGTTTATGGTTCCATTGGTGCAAATCCAATCACCTGAATTTCAGATGAGAAGCAATTCTCCATTGGTAGCAAATGGTTATCCATTAAGCGGAGGAAATCTTATTGAAATTCAAAAAAAAACATAAAAAAGAAGTGCTCACTCGGTCAAGAACGGACTACGAGGGTCAGCTACCCAGCTAACTTTCATAATTAAATACCGTTA